TTAATTATTTATATGTAAAAAAATTAACATCGGCTTAAAAATTATTTTAAGGCAATATGTATGTATTTATACACATATACACATATACACATATACACATATACACATATGTGCATGTATGTATATATATATATATATTAATAAATTATATTAATTATATTAAAATTTATTTTTAATATAATTAAATATAATTATTTAAAATAATTTAATTAATTAATAATTTTAATAATAAATTTTTTATTTAAATGATTAAAAATCGATTATTTACGTATTAATTTTTAATATGAATATTTTTTAAATGAAAAAAAAGAAAAAGTAAAATATGTTAATATAAAAAAAAAAAAAAAAAAATCTATATTTTATTTTATTTAAATAAAAAAAATTTTTATGGTTTAAAAAATTTATTTAAAATTTATTTTACATATAAATTTTAGTGTTAATTTTAATTATTTAAATAATAATTAATTTATTATAAGTAGTAATTAATATTAAATATTTAAGTAATTAAGATTTAGTAATATAAGAATTAATAACAAATTTTGTGCCAGCAGTTGCGGTTATACAAAAATTAAAATAAATTTTTTTAGTTATTAATAAATAATTTAAAATAAAATAATTTAAATTTTAATTTATTAGGTGAAATTTTAATTTAATTAAAAATTATTTTTATGAAATTAATAAATTTTAATTATAAACTAGGATTAGATACCCTATTATTGAAAAATTAAATTTATAATACTAAAATATTAGATTTTTATTGAAACTTAAATAATTTGGCGGTATTTTAGTTCATTTAGAGGAATCTGTCTAATAATTGATAATCCACGAATAAATTTACTTAATTTATTATTTTGTATATCGTTGTTAAAAAAATATTTTTTAATGATTAATAATATTTAAAAATTTAAATTTAAAATTAAATCAAATCAAGATGCAGATTATAATTAAGAATATGATGGATTACAATAAATTTATTTAAGAGGATATTAATATGTAATATTAATTGAAAATGGATTTAAATGTAATTTTTTTTAATTTATAAAAATGATTAATAATTAAAATATGTACATATTGCCCGTCGCTTTCATTTAAAAATTGAAATAAGTCGTAACAAAGTAGAAGTACTGGAAAGTGTTTCTAGAAAGAACAAATTAGAGCTTGTGAAAGTATTTCATTTACATTGAAAAGAAATTAAAATTTAATTAATTTGAGGGATAAAATTAATAAGAGTTAAATTTAATAAAATAAATTTTAAATAAATATTTTGGGGGGTTAAAGTATTTAGAAAGAAAAAATTTATAGATTTATAGAGGAATAGTATTGTAAAATAAATTTGAAATAGTTGAAAATTTATTATTAAAAAAGTAATTTTAATTTAGTGTATCTTGTGTATCAGAGTTTATTTAGAAATGTTTTTAGGGGGAAAATTCTCGAATTAAAAAGAGTTAAATAATTAATTAAATTATTGTGTCAAAAATATTTTTAATAATTATTTTGAAATGAAAAGTTATTCGTTTTTTAAGATATCTAGTTTTTTTAGAAAAAAATTTAATTTTAAATTAATTTATTTAATAATTTAATAATTAATTATTAGAAATTTTAATTTTATATTTTATGGGATAAGCTTTAAAATAAATATCTAAAATATTTTATAAATAAATAAAAATTTTATAATTTATATTGTTAATAAAATTTAATTTATTATAAATAATTTTAATATAAGTAAAATTTATTTAAGTATTTAGATTTTTATAAAAAAATAATTTTTAATGGAAAAAAATTAATTATAATGATAAAATTAGTATATTAAATATGAAATAAGTTTTTTTAATTAAAAATAATTTTAAGGAATTCGGCAAAAATTTATATTCGCCTGTTTATCAAAAACATGTCTTTTTGATTATAATTTAAAGTCTAATCTGCCCACTGATAATAATTAAAGGGCTGCAGTATTTTGACTGTACAAAGGTAGCATAATAAATAGTCTTTTAAATGGAGACTAGTATGAATGATTGGACGAGATATAGACCGTCTCAATATTAAAAATTGAATTTAATTTTTTTATTAAAAAGTTAAAATATAATTAAAAGACGAGAAGACCCTATAGAGTTTTATAAAAATATTAATTATGATTAATTTTATAAGTTTAAAATAAAAATTAATTTTATTATTTTGTTGGGGTGATAGTAAAATTTAAAAAACTTTTATTTATAATTACATAAATAAATGAATTTATTGATCCAAAATTTTTGATTATAAGAAAAAATTACCTTAGGGATAACAGCGTAATTTTTTTTTTTAGTTCAAATAAGAAAAAAAGTTTGCGACCTCGATGTTGGATTAAGATAAAATTTAAATGCAAAAGTTTAAAATTTTGATCTGTTCGATCATTAAAATCTTACATGATCTGAGTTCAAACCGGTGTGAGCCAGGTTGGTTTCTATCTTTAATAAAATAAAATATTTTAGTACGAAAGGATCAAATATTTAGAATAATTCTATTAATTTGAATATTAGTAAATAGTAATTAAACTATTTTGGCAGAAAATTGTGATGATTTTAGAATTCATTAATATATAGTTATTTATTATATAGATAGTAGTGTTAATAAAAGATTTAATTATAATTTTAATTGGTTTATTAATATTAATTATTGGAGTCTTAATTGGTGTGGCTTTTTTGACTTTATTTGAGCGCAAAGTTTTAGGCTATATTCAAATTCGAAAAGGACCTAATAAAGTAGGGGTTGTGGGAATTTTACAGCCTTTTTCAGATGCTATTAAATTATTTACTAAAGAACAAACATATCCTAGATTTTCTAATTATTTATCTTATTATTTTTCTCCCATTTTAAGATTTTTGCTATCGTTAATTATTTGATGTATAATTCCTTATTATTTTAATATAATTAGATTTAATTTGGGGATGTTATTTTTTTTTTGTTGTACAAGTTTAGGGGTTTATACAGTTATAGTTGCTGGTTGATCTTCTAATTCTAATTATGCTTTATTAGGGGGTTTACGAGCTGTGGCTCAAACTATTTCTTATGAAGTTAGATTAGCTTTAATTATAATATCAGGAATTATTATAATTATGGATTTTAATTTAATTAAATTTTCTGATTATCAAAATTTAGTTTGATTTATTTTTTTAATATTTCCTATTAGAATTTGTTGATTTGCTTCAAGATTGGCAGAAACTAATCGTACTCCTTTTGATTTTGCTGAGGGGGAAAGAGAATTAGTTTCTGGGTTTAATGTAGAGTATAGAAGAGGGGGATTTGCTTTGATTTTTATAGCTGAATATGCTAGAATTTTATTTATAAGGTTATTTTTTTCTTTGTTATTTTTAGGTGGCTATGATTTAAGGTTATTTTTTTATTTAAAATTAGGATTAATTTTTTTTTTATTTATATGAGTTCGAGGTACTTTACCTCGGTATCGTTATGATAAATTAATATATTTAGCTTGAAAAAGATATTTACCTATTTCTTTAAATTTTTTAGTATTTTTTATTGGGCTAAAAATTATTCTTTAAAATTTAAAAAATTTTTAGTATAAATTAATAGAATTTTTATTCTTTCTTAAGTTTTCAAAACAAATGCTTTTACAAGCTCATTAATTAGTTAGTTAAAAATTATTTTATCTCAGTATCTATTAATTAAGGGGTTGATAATAAAATAAGAGAAATATAATACGGTTAAAATTTGTCCAGTAATAATATAAGGTTCTTCTACTGGTCGAGCTCCAATTCATGTAAGAAGAATAATGGTGATTACTATAATTCAGAATATAATTTGGTTAATGGGGTAAAATTGAATACCTTGAATTTTTTTATTAAATGTGATAGGTAAAATTACTAAAATTAAGATAGATATTACTAAAGCAATTACTCCTCCTAATTTATTGGGAATAGAACGTAAAATTGCATATGCGAATAAAAAATATCATTCTGGTTGAATATGAATAGGGGTAACTATTGGGTTAGCAGGAATAAAATTATCTGGATCTCCTAATAAATATGGATTAGTTAATGTTAATATAATTAATAATATTATTATAATAATAAATCCTAAAATATCCTTGTATGAGAAAAATGGATGGAAGGGAAGTTTATCTAAATTACTATTTATTCCTAGGGGATTGTTAGAGCCTGTTTGATGTAAAAATAATAAGTGAATTATAGTTATTATAGCTACGATAAATGGTAATAAGAAATGAAAGGTATAAAATCGTGTTAAAGTTGCATTTCTAACAGCAAACCCCCCTCAAATTCAATTTACAAGTATAGTTCCTAAATAAGGAATTGCGGATAGTAAGTTGGTAATAACAGTTGCCCCTCAAAAAGACATTTGACCCCAAGGAAGAACATATCCTATGAAAGCTGTAGCTATAAGAAGAAAAAGAATAATTACTCCAATTATTCAGGTATATGTTAAAGTAAAAGACTCATAATAAATTCCCCGTCCGATATGAAGGTATACACAAATAAAAAAAAAAGAAGCTCCATTTGCATGTAAAGTACGAATTAATCAACCATAGTTTACATCTCGGCAAATGTAATTTACTCTATAGAAAGCTATTTCAATGTTAGCTGTATAATATATTGTTAAAAATAAACCAGTTAAAATTTGAATAATTAAGCATAAACCTAGTAAAGATCCAAAATTTCACCACAAAGAAATATTAGAGGGGGTTGGTAAGTCAATTAGTGAGGAGTTAATAATTTTTAATACTGGGTGAGTTTTTCGTAATGGCTTGAAAATATTTATCATTTGTTAAAAATTAGAGCGAATTGGGCCGTAAGAGATATTAGTAATTTTAACTACGGAAATTAAAGTAATAAATAAATAAATAATTAATATTATTATTAAATAAAAAGTTTGAGAATTATATAATTTAGTTAAATTTATTTTGTTTTCATTATTGAAAAAATTTAAATTAAAGTAGATTTCTATGTCGGAATTAAAATAAAAATTTATATATTTTAAATTATTTATTATGAATATACTAATTATAAAAAAAAATATAATTAAATATAAAAATGTAATTTTTATTTTTATATTTATATTAAATATTTCATTTGAAGCGATTCTAGAAACATAAATAAATAAAACTAATAATCCTCCTAAAAAAGTGAGAAAGAGAATGTAGGAAAATCAATAAGTTTTAATTATTATTCCGGATAAAATACAAATTAGTATAGTTTGTAGTAAAATAAATAGTCCCATAGAAAGTGGATGTGTTAAAAAATATATAAATAATGTTAATATTAAGATTATGGAGGATAGAAATATTTTTATAATTACAAAGAATAGTTTAAATAAAATAATAATTTTGGAGATTATTGATAAAGAGGATTCTTTTTCTTTGAAGTTTTTAAAGAATATTCTTATTTTTGGTTTACAAGACCAATGTTTTTACTTAAACTATAAAAACAAATGTTAATAATAATAGTGGGAATTATTTTATTTATATTTATTATTGGTAATATAATTTTTGTTTCTAAATATAAACATTTATTAATTGTTTTATTAAGTTTAGAATTTATTATTTTGAGAATTTTTTTTTTTTTATTGTTAATATTAAGATATTTAGAAAATGATTTATATTTTTTGATAGTTTTTTTAGTTTTTTCAGTTTGCGAAGGTGCTTTAGGTCTTTCAATTTTAGTTTCTATGATTCGCACTCATGGGAATGATTATTTTCAAAGTTTTAATTTATTATAAATGATAAAAATTTTATTAAGATTAATTTTTTTGATACCTTTATGTTTTATAAAAAATATATTTTGATTGGTTCAGATAATAATATTTTTAGTGATATTTTTATTTATAAATTTAAGTGTTAATTTATTTATTTTTTCACATTTAAGTTATTTTATGGGATTTGATTTAATTTCTTATGGGTTAATTCTTTTAAGAATTTGAATTTGTATTTTAATAATCATAGCTAGAGAAAATTTATATAAAATTAAATATTATGAGAATTTTTTTTTATTAAATGTGGTTTTTATGTTAATTATACTTTATTTGACTTTTTCGGTAATAAATGTTTTTTTATTTTATTTATTTTTTGAGGGTAGGTTAATTCCTACATTATTATTAATTATTGGTTGAGGTTATCAACCGGAACGAATTCAAGCAGGAGTTTATTTATTATTTTATACTTTATTTGCTTCTTTACCTTTATTAATGGGTATTTTTTATTTATTTAATGAATTAAATACTATAATATTTTATTTTTTAAAGTTTGAAAATATAAATTTATTTATTTTATATATTTCATTAATTACTGCTTTTTTAGTGAAAATACCAATATATTTTGTTCATCTATGATTACCTAAGGCTCATGTAGAAGCTCCTGTTTCTGGATCAATAATTTTAGCTGGGATTATGTTAAAATTAGGGGGGTATGGTCTTTTACGTATTTTTATTGTTTTATTGAATATTGGGTTTAAATTAAATTATATTTGAATTATTATTAGTTTAATTGGTGGATTTTATATTAGGTTAAAATGTTTTTGTCAGGTTGATATTAAATCTTTAATTGCTTATTCTTCAGTGGCTCATATAAGATTAGTAATTTGGGGAATTATGACATTAAATTATTGGGGGTTTATGGGAGCTTATATTTTAATAATTGGACATGGACTATGTTCTTCGGGAATATTTTGTTTAGCAAATATTAACTATGAACGATTACATAGTCGAAGGTTATTTATTAATAAGGGGATAATAAATTTTATGCCTACTATAAGTTTGTGGTGATTTTTATTATTATCCTCAAATATGGCAGCTCCCCCCTCATTAAATTTAATGGGGGAAATTAGATTGATTAATAGATTAGTGGGGTGGTCTTGATTAACTATGTTAATATTAGTAATGATTTCTTTTTTTAGTGCTGGATATAGATTATATTTATATTCATTCACTCAACATGGAAAGTATAATTTAAGTATCTATAGATTTTATACGGGAGTATCTCGGGAGTATTTGATATTAATACTACATTGGTTACCTCTTAATATTATAGTTTTAAAAATTGATTATAGAATATTATGATTTTACTTAAATAATTTAAAAATAAAATATTGATTTGTGGCGTCAAAAATATGAATTTTCATTTTAGGTTATTCAAAAGTATTCAATTTGTTTTATTAGATTTTTTTTTTTATTTTTTTTTATATTACTTAATTTTTTTTTTTTTATAGTATTTTTAATGAATAATATAGTAGTTTTTTTAGAATGGGAGTTAATTTCTTTCAATTCTAAATCTATTGTAATATCAATTTTATTGGATTGAATATCTTTATTGTTTATAATATTTGTTTCTTTAATTTCTTCTGTTGTTATTTATTATAGAAAAAGATATATAAGTTCTGAAATTAATTTAAATCGTTTTATTATTTTAGTGTTATTATTTGTTTTTTCTATAATTTTGTTAATTATTAGTCCTAATATTATTAGAATTTTTTTAGGTTGGGATGGATTAGGGTTAGTTTCTTATTGTTTAGTAATTTATTATCAAAATTTTAAATCTTTTAATGCAGGGATATTAACAGCATTGTCAAATCGTATTGGTGATGTTTTTATTTTAATGGTAATTGCTTGAATATTAAATTATGGAAGTTGAAATTATATTTTTTATTTAGAATTTATGGTTACAGATTTTTCTATGATAATAATTGGTATTATAATTATTTTAGCTGCTATAACTAAAAGAGCTCAAATTCCTTTTAGATCTTGATTACCAGCTGCTATAGCAGCTCCTACTCCTGTTTCTTCGTTAGTTCATTCTTCAACGTTAGTTACTGCTGGAGTTTATTTATTAATTCGATTTAATTTACTGTTAGTTAATGTATTTTTTATTAAAATTTTATTATTATTATCTGGTTTAACTATATTTATGGCGGGTATTTCAGCAAATTATGAATTTGATTTGAAGAAAATTATTGCTTTATCTACATTAAGTCAATTAGGTTTAATAATAAGAATTTTAAGTATAGGGTTACCGGATTTAGCATTTTTTCATTTGTTGACTCATGCTATATTTAAAGCTTTATTATTTATATGTGCGGGAGTAGTGATTCATATGATAAGAGATATTCAAGATATTCGTTTTATGGGGGGTATTAGATTTTATTTACCTTTAACATCTTTATGTCTTAATATTTCAAATTTAGCTTTATGTGGGATTCCCTTTTTAGCTGGATTTTATTCTAAGGATTTAATTTTAGAAATAGTTAGAATGAGAAATTTAAATTTATTTATTTTTTTATTATATTATATTTCTACTGGATTAACAATATTTTATACTATTCGTTTATTAATATATTTAATAATTAATGATTATAATTTAATGAGAATTTATAATTTATATGATGAAGATTATATCATATTAAAAAGTATATTTTTATTGTTATTTATAAGATTGGTAAGTGGGAGATTTTTAAGATGAATAATTTTTTCTTATCCTTATATAATTTACTTGCCATTAAATATAAAATTAATAGTAATTTATGTTGTATTAATTGGATTATTATTGGGTTATTTAATTAGAAAAATAAATTTTTATTCTTTAAATAAGTTTTTATATACTTATAATTTAAGAAGATTTTTATGTTTAATATGATTTTTACCTAACTTATCAACTTATGGAATTATTTATAATTTTTTAAATTTAGGTCATAATTTAGGAAAAATTAATGATATGGGTTGGATTGAATTGTACAGAGGTCAAGGTATTTTTTTAATTTTAAAAAATAATACTATTTTTTATAATTTTTTTCATATGAATAATTTTAAGATTTATTTATTTAGATTTGTTTTATGAATGAGAATAATATTATTATTTTTAATATTAATTTAAATTATTTAAATAGCTTATATTAGAGCATAATATTGAAGATATTAGGGAAATTATTTAATTTTTAAATAAGAAATATAAAGATTAAAATTAAGCTTCTAACTTTATTTTTAGTGGTTAAATTCCATTAGTATTTCTAATTTATATAGTTTATTAAAACATTACATTTTCATTGTGAAGAAAAAATTATATTCATTTTTATAAATAATTTAATTGGAGTTTTATTCAATTTTATCATTAACAGTGATATACCTCTTTTTGGTTTCAATTAATAGTTAAATAAGGAGTAGTAAAACTCTTTCTTTTAAGTCGAAATTAAATGCACAATTTGCTTCTTATTTAAGATAAATTGAGTACAATATTTTTTGAATGCAAATCAAATGTTTTTATTAAACTATAATCCTAGTAATTTATTTTGATCATTCTAATATATTTTGATTTCATTCATGGTAAAGTCCTAAAAGAAGAATAAATATAAAAAAAATTCTAGTTTTTGTTCAAATAATAAAATTTGTTAATTTAAAAGCAATAATTATTGGAAAAATTAATGCGATTTCTACGTCAAAAATTAAAAAAATTATTGTAATTAAGAAGAAATGTAAAGAAAAAGGAATTCGAGCAAAGGATTTGGGGTCAAATCCACATTCAAAGGGGGAACATTTTTCTCGGTCTGAGAAAGATTTTTTAGAGAGAATAATTGATAATATTATTAAAATATTTGAGATAGTGATAATAATGATAGATATTGATGTTATAATTATAATTATTTATATTAATTGTAATTAAACTTTTTGATTGGAAATCAAATATACTAAATATATTATATAAATAATTAGTTTCCTCACCAATAAATTGAAATGTAAAGGAATAATCATACAACATCTACAAAATGTCAGTATCAGGCAGCTGCTTCAAATCCAAAATGATGATTTTTTGAAAAATGATTATTTAAATGACGTAATAAACATACCAGTAAAAAAATAGTCCCAATTATTACATGAAGGCCATGGAATCCTGTAGCCATAAAAAATGTTGATCCATAAATTCTATCTGCAATAGAAAATGGGGCTTCAATATATTCATAAGCTTGTAAAATAGTAAAGTAAATTCCTAATATAACAGTAATAAATAATCCTTGTGTTGTTTGTGAGTGGTTATTTTCTATTAGTGCATGATGAGCTCAAGTTACTGTTACTCCTGAGGTAATTAAAATAATAGTATTGAGAAGAGGAATTTGAAAGGGATTAAATGGGACAATTCTTATAGGAGGTCATATAGATCCAATTTCAATGTTAGGTGATAATCTTCTGTGAAAAAATGCTCAAAAAAAGGAAATAAAAAAAAATACTTCAGAAATAATAAATAAAATTATTCCTCATCGTAATCCTTTTAATACTAAAATAGTATGTTTACCTTGTAAGGCTCCTTCTCGGGAGATGTCTCGTCATCATTGATATATTGTTAATAAGGTGATAATATAGCCAATAATTAGTAAATTTATATTAAAATTATGAAATCATTTAACTAATCCTGTGACTAAAGTTATAACTCCAATAGCGCCGGTTAAAGGTCATGGTCTGTAATCTACTAAGTGATAGGGGTGATTATGAGTTGACATTAATTAACTTCTCTAGAATAAAGGGTTCTTAAAATAGCAAATACATATGATTGAATAATAGCTACAGCAGATTCTAAAATTAATAAAAGAATTTGAATAAAAATTAATATAATAATTAAATAATTGGGGATAATATTTCCTGTCCCTCTTAATAAAGTTATTAATAAATGTCCGGCAATTATGTTAGCTGTTAGTCGAACAGCTAATGTTCCTGGTCGAATAATATTTCTAATAGTTTCAATTAATACTATGAAAGGTATTAAAATATTTGGAGTTCCTTGGGGAATTATGTGGGAGAATATGTGTTGAGAATTATTAATTCATCCAAATAATATAAATCTAATTCATAGAGGTAGAGAAATTGAAAGTGAAAGATTTAGATGTCTAGTTCTAGTAAAAATATAGGGAAATAGTCTTAAGAAATTATTAAATAAAATAAATGAGAATAAGGAAATAAAAATAAATGTTGAGCCATTAGAATTAATATTTCCAATAAGAGTTTTAAATTCTCTATGAAGTTTGTTTAAAATAAAATTTCAAAAAAATAAATGACGATTGGGAATTAATCAAAATGAAAGGGGGATAAATATTATTCCAATTAATGTTCTAATTCAATTAAAGGGAATGTTTATTAAATTAGTAGAAGGATCAAAAATAGAAAATAAGTTATTTATCATTTTCAAATTAATAAATTAGTTTTTTGTGGAAAAGATTTAATATTAGAATTATTAATTTTTGAATTAAAAATGTAATAATTTATAATATTAAATATGATAAAAATTAAAATAAAAAATAATAATGATAAAATTCAGTTAATAGGTATTATTTGAGGAATAAAAGAATATTACTTAGTAATAATTTAAATTTGACATATTTATGTTATAAATTAACTAATTCTTTCATTAAAAGTAATTGCTAATTTACTATAAAATGGTTTAAGAGACCACTACTTGCTTTCAGACATTTAATGAAGAATAATTATTAATTCAATTAATGAAATTTTTAATTGCGACAGATTCAATTATAATTGGTATAAATCTATGATTAGCTCCACAAATTTCTGAACATTGCCCATAAAAAATTCCTGGTCGATTTATAAAAAAATTTGTTTGATTTAATCGACCAGGATTTGCATCAACTTTTACTCCTAATGCTGGAATTGTTCATGAATGAATTACATCTGTTGCTGTTACTATAACTCGAATTTGGTTATTTATAGGTAAAATAATTCGATTATCTACATCTAAAAGTCGGAAATTATTTAAAGAAAGTTCATTTGAGGGGACTATATATGAGTCAAATTGGATATTATTAAAATCTGAATATTCATAGCTTCAATATCATTGATGGCCAATAGATTTTAAAGTAATTAGGGGGTTATTAATTTCATCTAATAAATATAATAGTCGAAGGGAGGGTAAGGCAATAAAAATTAAAGTAATTGCTGGTAAAATAGTTCAAATTAATTCAATTATTTGTCCCTCTAATAAAAAACGATTAATATACTGATTAAAAAATAATCTTACTATTAAATATCCTACTAAAATAGTAATTATAATTAAAATAACTAAAGTATGATCATGAAAAAAAATAATTTGTTCTATTAATGGGGAAGCTCCATTTTGAAGATTAAAATTAGATCAAGTTGGCATTTCTAAAAAAAGGATAAATCCTTTATAAATGGGGTTTAAATCCATAACATATAATCTGCCATATTAGAACTTACTTAAAATAGGAAGTTCATTGTAAGAATGTTCTGCAGGGGGTAAATTTTGATATCATTCCATAGATGAAGGTATATTTAGCGAAAATAAAGTAATTCGTTGGTTGATTATTGATTCTCATACAATAATTAATATTAATATTACAGCAATTAAGGAGATATATGACCCTAATGAAGAAACAATATTTCAAGAAGTATAATAGTCAGGGTAATCTGAATATCGTCGAGGTATTCCAGCTAATCCTAAAAAATGTTGTGGGAAAAAAGTTAAATTAACTCCAATAAATATAATAACAAATTGAATTTTTAATATAAATGGATTTAAAGTTAATCCAGTAAATAAAGGATATCAATGAATAAATCCTCCTATAATAGCAAAAACAGCTCCTATGGATAGGACATAATGAAAATGGGCGACTACATAGTATGTATCATGAAGAGTAACATCAATTGAGGAATTGGATAGAATAACTCCTGTTAATCCTCCTACAGTGAATAAAAATACAAATCCTAATCTTCATAATATGGAGGGACTATAATTAATTTGAGTTCCATGAAGGGTTGCTAATCATCTAAAAATTTTAATTCCTGTTGGAACTGCAATAATTATAGTTGCGGAGGTAAAATATGCTCGTGTATCAATATCTATTCCTACAGTAAATATATGATGAGCTCAAACTACAAACCCTAATAATCCAATTGCTATCATAGCGTAAATTATTCCTAAACATCCGAAAGTTTCCTTTTTACCTCTTTCTTGGGAAATAATATGAGAAATTATTCCAAATCCTGGTAAAATTAAAATATAAACTTCTGGGTGACCGAAAAATCAGAATAAATGTTGATATAAAATAGGGTCTCCTCCTCCTGCAGGGTCGAAAAAAGAAGTATTTAAATTTCGATCTGTTAGTAATATTGTAATAGCACCTGCTAATACGGGTAGGGAAAGAAGTAGTAATAAAGCAGTAATTCCCACTGATCATACAAATAGGGGTATTTGATCAAAGGTTATACCATTAGGTCGTATATTAATAATAGTAGTAATAAAATTAACAGCTCCTAAAATTGAAGAAATTCCCGCTAAATGAAGGGAAAAAATTGCTAAATCTACAGATCTTCCTCCATGGGCGATGTTAGAAGATAATGGGGGGTAAACGGTTCATCCAGTTCCAGCTCCAGTTTCTACAATTCTTCTTGAAATTAAAAGGGTTAATGAGGGGGGAAGAAGTCAAAATCTTATATTATTTATACGAGGAAAAGCTATATCAGGGGCACCAAGTATTAGTGGTACTAATCAATTTCCAAATCCTCCGATTATAATTGGTATAACTATAAAAAAAATTATAATGAAAGCATGGGCAGTTACAATTGTATTATAAATTTGATCGTCTCCAATTAGTGATCCAGGGTTACCTAATTCTGCTCGGATTAGTAGTCTTAAAGATGTTCCTACTATTCCTGATCAAATTCCAAAAATAAAATATAGTGTGCCAATATCTTTATGATTTGTTGAGTATAGTCATTTTCGCTATTTAAAATAAAATGGCTGAGCTATAAGCGATAAATTGTAAATTTATTAACGGGAGAAATTCTCTTTTATTAAGTTTTATAGTCAATAAATGATTTAAAATTGCAAATTTTAAGGAATAAATTTAATTTATTAAGGCTTAAAGATAATGTTCTTTATAAATAATTTTGAAGACTATTAGTTTTATTTAACTTAAAACCTTAATAGAAAAAAAAAGTTCTTAAGATAATTCCTGTTATTGAAATAAAATTAAGTAAGTTTATTAAATAGTTTCTTGAATTATTTTTTATAGAAATTTTAAATCATTTTAATTTTAAATAATTAAATATAAGAGAAGAGAAAATAATACGAAGGTAAAAAAATAATAAAATTAATCTTATTATAATAAAAATAAAAGTAACAAAAAAGAAATTATTTAACATTAAAAAATTAATAATTATTCATTTTGGAAAAAATCCAATAAAAGGGGGTAATCCTCCTAAGGATAGGAAATTAATTGTTAAGAAAATTTTTAATATGGGGGTTATATTTATAATAAATATTTGATTAAAAAAAAATAAATTTATTATATTAAATATTAAACATATAATTCCTACTAAAAAAGAATATATTAAAAAATATAATATTCATATTTTTTCTCTAATTGAAATAGCTGCGAGCATTCACCCTAAATTATTAATTGAAGAAAAGGCTATTAATTTACGTAAGGATGTTTGATTTAATCCTCCTAATGCTCCGATAACTCTATTTAAAATTATAATTAAAATAATAAAATTTTTATTAAAATAATATGAAAGTAAAATTATAGGGGAAATTTTTTGTCATGTTATTAAAATAAAGGCATTAAATCAAGATAATCCTTCGATAATATTAGGGAATCAAAAATGAAAAGGAGCTGATCCTATTTTTATTAAAAGAGCTGAGTTAATTATAATTGAAATGAAGTTATTTAAGTAAAAAGATGATTTTAATATTAATATTTTTAATAAAATTATAAATAAAAAATTTATAGATGTGATAGATTGAGCTAAAAAATATTTCAATGAAGCTTCTGTGGATATAGTATTATTAGAATTAGAGATAAGGGGGATAAATCTAATTAAATTAATTTCTAATCCTATTCAGCAGCCAAATCAAGAATTTGATGAAATAGAAATTAAAGTTCTAAAAAATAAAATAAATAAAAAAAATATTTTATTAGAATTAAATAAAGAGTAAATTTAAAATAAGAAATAATTTCTAAAATTATATTATAATTATAATTTATTTATATTTTAGTGTAAGAAGCACAATAATTTTTGATGTTATTAGATATAGTTTAATTCTATAAAATATAAATTTAATAAAGGTAAATTAATTTACTTAATTTACTCTATCAGAGTAATCCTTTAATCAGGCACTTTATTTTTAAAAAAAAGGGGATTCCTTTATATTTGGGGTATGAACCCAAAAGCTTAATTTAGCTTATTTTTAA